TGTTAATCGTAAATAAGAAGATTGTTTACGAATAAAAACGAATAAAAATTCCCATTCAAATACATAAGAATTGTATAGGAACCGAAATAATCTTTTATTTTCTTTTGAAAAAAGGCAAATGGATTTCTTCTGAGTAATGAGAAAACTATTCAAATTATGATATTCGCGAAGAAAGAACTGCAATAAATGTAAAAAGGGAACATCTTGAACCCAGCATTGAAGAATTTGAACCAAGATTTCCATATGTATGGAATGAGGTATTAGTATATCTGAGACATAATTTAAATATGAGAATTTGTCCTCTAAAAAGGGAAAAATTGAATGAATTGATCGTAAATTATGATATCTTGGTATTTCTTTTTCTTTGAAATAAGATACTAATCGCAACAAGAATGGAATTTCTACAATAATTCCAAAACTTTCTGATATCGTTTGAGAATGAAAATGAGAAAAAAAAAAATTATTGTGGTTGTATTCAACCAATCGATTTTGATTAGAATCATTAACCAAAGAAATCAAATAATTTTGTTGATAGATTTGAGTAATTAAACGTTTTATAAGTACTAAACTAGATTTATTGTCATAACCAAAAACTTCCACAAGTTCGTAAAAAATCGAACCATTTAACCCATGATTATGAGCAAATGCATAAATATATTCCTGAAAGAGTAGCGGATATAGGAAGTGTTGTTGCCAAGATCTATCCTTTTCTAAATATCCTTGTAATTCTTCCATTGACTTACATTTTTTCTACTTGAAACAAAAACAGTGAGCATTTCTTGGGTTATTAATACATAGTGCAATATGGTCAGAACAAGGTATGTATTATGTACAAAAATATATATATACCCCGGAAACAGAAAGTCCAATCAACAGACCTTTTTCCTCTCCCCTTCTATCTAATGGGTTTATCCTCGTTATAATTACTAGAGGTTCAAAAATCTTTTATTTTTGCAACCCGATCGCTCTTTTGACTTTGGAACAAATTCTTTTTGTCAGTATACTGTTTCTTCTACACATTCGTTTCCAATCTATAATAGAGAATAGTTAGGATTTTTTAAAAAAGAAAAAAAAAGAATCAAAGGACCGCTCACAGGAGAACCTTTTCCCGCATCAGGCACTAATTTTTTTTAACGTCTAATTAGATCGGGTAATTATTCAAATTAAGAATGGAAGCTCGTTGTTTTTTTTACCAGAATTGTAGCCGTAGGGCTCTATCCATTTATTTATTAAACCCAACTGTAAATGTGAATTTTTTTGTCTTCCTCCTAAAATAAAAACAAAATTTTGGAATGATCTGGTAAGGATCGACTCAAAATTCTCCTAAAAAAAAAATAAGAATCTAATAAGAAATTAAGAAATTCCATTTTCTTCTTATTATTACGACATGCTGTTTTTTCCATCCATTACCTTTCAGGATCAGTCGCAGTTTTATAGACTCTACCAATAGTCTGGACGAATTCGTTGCTTCATCCAAATGTGTAAAAGATCATAGTCGCACTTAAAAGCCGAGTACTCTACCGTTGAGTTAGCAACCCAGATAAATATGATTTATAGATACGATCGAAATAAAAAAAATCAATTGAATTGCACTGTACAACTACGTCAAAACATTGAACTAACAAGAAATAGAAAGGAAAGATTTTATGATCAATTTTAAACACCAAAATAGCAAAAAAAATGGATCGGATTAAAAAACAACGGATTCCCAATAGAAATATCCAAATTTACGGACCACCCTTTTTCTCAAAATTTTTTATTTTCGTTAACAAAATACATCTTGTATATGTATAACAGTAAATCTGGCAAACCCATCATTTGCCTAAAGTAAAGGAAAAACCAATTAGGGGTCGGAATAAACAGATCCGCTTATCTACGATCGAATTATATTTGTTTGATACAACATTGTCAATATGAATGGAAAACAAATTCAATTTACTTAATACTTAAATATTGTATTTAAGTATTAAGTAAATCAAATAAGAATTCGTGTTGGATTGGCACAACATAAATAAGAAATTTAGATGAAAAAAAAAATAAGGAAAAGGTAGAGAAAAAATATGAATACAACAAGAAAAGAACAAATTTTGAGTAACTAATTGCCCAAAATAGATACTAGTTACCTTTTCTTTTTTATTTATTAAAAAAAAAATTTGTTTTTTTCTTTATGAAGGTCCTTCTTTAACTTTAAATAATTCTGTCTTCCTTAAAATATCATGAACAGTTCCTGTAGGTTGAGCACCTTTTTCAAGGAAATAACGAATGGCGGGAACATTTAAATAAGTTTGATTCTGTATCGGGTCGTAAAAACCCACTTTTTGAAGATCTTTTCCTTCTCTTCGGGATCGAACATCAATTGCAACGATTCGATAGATCGCCCATTGGGATAGATGTAGGTAAATAATACCCCCCCCCTGGAAACGTATAGGAGGCTTTCTCCTCATACGGCTCGAGAAAAAATGATTCTAATATTTCTATATATTCTGTATATAATGGCAAATAGATCCATAAAATAATGAAGTCGACTATAATTTGAGTCGTTTTTTGTTCTTACTTACAGATACATAAAAAAAGAAATAACATTCGTACTCATAACTCAAGTTGGGCAATTCTGAAAAAGTGCGAAGGTAACTCTTTAGACATTTCTTGAGTCGTCTCTAATCTCTTTTATTTGTCTCGTCTCGAATCTATTTTTCTTCTTCATTATAATAAAATGAAATAAAATTATTGAGACAATTGAAAATAGTGTTTCCTTGTTCCGGAATCCTTTCTCTTTACTTTGTAAAATCATTAGGTTTAGACATTACTTCGGTGATCTTTATTCCTTTTCAAAATGGCAGCAACATACCTTTTGTTTTTTGTTATTTCTTTCTATAAATAATACGAAAGATTAATTATAATACACTTTTCATTTTAATAGAAAAAGTTTTACCAATTTGGACAAATTTTACTTTTTTATTTTATTTCAAACTTGTTCGAATTTTAACCCTTCGATTTCGATATTGAGGATATATTTACAAAGTTGGTCTAACTTATTAATTGTTACTAACCCTAGACTCTTCCCCCCGATAAATGAATCAATACTTTTTGGTCGAGCTCCATTATGTACTATTCCTATTTACCAACCCAACACAAATTAGGTTCCTAGCAAGAACAGAACAAACTATGTCGATTCAAGAGCATCTTCATTCTTATAGAAAATGGTGGATGTAAGAATCCACAACGAATCATGTCCTTCAAGTCGCACGTTGCTTTCTACCACATCGTTTCAAACGAAGTTTTACCATAACATTCTTCTGATTAAATTTCGAACCGGTATGGAATTGATTCAATAGGGAATCCTGAATAGTCATTGGCTCAAATGAAACAGATTTCTAAAAAAGACGAATAAACGCGTTTACTTAAGTCTTACTTAATCTTCAACAGATTGTTCGGGATGATGAATCATAAAAGAAAAAGGATCATCCTCGAACACATAAATTAAAAAGTAAAGGCCTTTACTTAATAGAATTATCCAATAGATTTTCAATCCCGGATGGATTTTCAATTCCGGAACAAAATCAGTTATTAACCAAATGTAAGCTATTCCGATGACTCGAAAAGGTCGGAAGTCTCTCTATAATATATATTTTTCACACTTATTCAAGTACCAAGTGCTCACAAAAATGAAGATTCAAATCGTTTTTTGTTTTCGTGAGTATGGAATAGAAGAGGTTTCGTGTAAGATAAAAATCGTTATTCTTTCTTTCATCTGAAAGAGAGAATCAAAATCAAGAATAAGAAAAATCTAATTTTTTCATAATATCTATTATACAGCATACAGACCGATTTCTATTTCAATTCAGAATGCACCATGTGCGAATTCCCATTTTACGGGTATGGAACACAAGGTTTCCCTAAGTAACTAACTTCAATATGAATATGAGTATGAACATACTCTGAATGGGAATGACCCCCCCAATTCTTCTTTGAATTCTTAATTCAAAGAAATATCTTTATTTCTACCCGTACATTGAATTCAGAACAAAGAAGGGGTTGGGTCACACATTATATATATCCAAGGAAGATTAAACAGAAAATTGTTAAAGAGAAAAATCCTTCGTTTCTGATGGAGACGATCTGGGACGGAAGGATTCGAACCTCCGAATAGCGGGACCAAAACCCGTTGCCTTACCGCTTGGCCACGCCCCATTTAGGTTTTTATTCGACATTAATAAAAACTAATATTGGTATTGGTCATTCGTCAATCCCAGCCCAAATACATTGTTGCTAGGATTCAACACATGTAAATATAGAATCACAAAAAATTATTGATCATTACATAAAATTCAATTAATATATTGTACGAAACTATAATTCCTTGTATTCTCATTTGAGAATGAAAGGAAAGATTTTTGATTTGGAAGAGTTCGAAGAAAAAGAAGACCCGTCTTTTCATTTTTCCTTCATAAAAAGAACTCAACCAAAATCAAATTTTCTAATCTACAAGAATGAAATGTTTGTTATGCTTAATATCTTTAGTTTAATCTGTATCTGTCTTAATTCCATCCTTTATTCGAGTAGTTTTTTCTTCGCTAAATTGCCCGAGGCTTATGCCTTTTTCAACCCAATCGTAGATGTTATGCCTGTCATACCTGTACTATTTTTTCTATTAGCTTTTGTTTGGCAAGCTGCTGTAAGTTTTCGATAAAATTTTTAATACTCTGCAAAATTCATGATTTATTCGAAAAAAAAAATTCTAAAATAAAAATTGATAAGATCAGATAAGTTTTACATTAGAAACCCCCGATTCAAAAATAGAAATTCTTGTATATTGAATTGAATAACCACGGTGATAAATTTGGATCAACTTATTTCCTCGTTCTGACATTCCAGTAAACAAGGACTTTCTAAGAACCCACAATATCCAATAACGGATATGGCCAAACATTTTTGGTAATGAAGGAATCAAAACTTTTCTTTTCTTATTACAAAGTAGAAAGAAATTTGTTGAAAATTACTTTTTTTTTCAAGATTCAAGAAAAGACTTCATTTTGGGGGTGTTATGCCAAAATAACGTATGTGATAAAAAATAGGCAATCTATTTCTTTTTTCCAAAAAAAATAATCTTGGAGATTGTGTAATGCTTACTCTCAAACTCTTCGTTTACACAGTAGTGATATTTTTTGTTTCTCTCTTCATCTTCGGATTCTTATCTAACGATCCGGGCCGTAATCCTGGACGTGAAGAATAAAAAATGTTGAGTTTTCCTTATTTTTTTTTTTATATATTCCATACATTTACCTATGATGAAAAAAGAAAAGGATCAAATTTTTCAAATTAGAAAGTCTAAAGTGATCAGAGGTAACGGAGAGAGAGGGATTCGAACCCTCGGTACAAATAACTTGTACAACGGATTAGCAATCTGCCGCTTTAGTCCACTCAGCCATCTCTCCTAATTCAAAATTTCAATTTTTTTTTGTGATAAAAAGATTAAAAAAAAAAACCTCGTTTTCTTTTTTTAATTATTTATATTTATTAGTAATAATTTATTAGAAGATAGATAAAGTAACGATAATAATATAAAAATAATAGAAATTATATATTAAAATCGAGAAGATATCTACGAATTTGATCAGTAATTCAATTTAGATAATGATTCGAAACAGAGATCTTATCGCCAATAGAATAGATATAGACAGAATCCCTTACTTCATTTCTTTGATTTTGTAAAAAAGGTTCATTCCCCCGGCCTGGTCAAGTACTGGCCGGGCCATTACATTATTTCTTTTTTTGTTCTGATAAATCATTTCATAGATCAAACAATTCAATTATGTATGATTTGATATCAAATCATACATAATTGGTTGTTATTGAAGCAACAAAGAAAATGTCTATCCCCAGTCCTATGATAGAAGTGCCATTTCTTAGTAGTTAGTATTATTAATACTATTCTTATTAATACTATACTAATAATTAGTAATATTATATCAAAAACGAAACATACATATGTTATAACATAATTCATTTACTTGTTCAAGGGACAAGCTTTATTTTATTTGAAATCCAATTGATCCGAATTCAAATTCTGGCAATTGAAGGGGAAGTTGAAAACGAAAAAAGAAATGTGGAATTCATCATTTTTATGGTCCAGTTTTAATAAACCCCTGGATTCGAAATGTCAGTAAGGACTTCCAGCAAATGACAAATTTTTCATTTCATTTTATTTAATTTAAATATTTTATTTAATATTTAATATAAATATATTAAATTATATATAATATATATATTTAATTTTATTATATATTGTATATATTTTATTATATATTGTATATATATATATTATTATGATTATGAATTAGGATCAAGTCAAGTTTTATTTAAATAAGCTGCTTTCTATTCTTCGCCTATTTTTTTTTCAAGTACCTCCAGCGGGACGAAGTGCCAACACTAGAATTTTCATGAGTCTGCTGCTATCTTAATTGTATCTCATTCCTTTGTTCGACAAAAGGTTCATTCATATATAATAATGGAGATATGTAGCGGGTATAGTTTAGTGGTAAAAGTGTGATTCGTTCGATTAATAACTTAAATAGTTAAGGGATCTTTCGGTTTTTTAATATTCCGATCAAGATCAAAAAAACTTTATTTCTTAAATTTAATTTAAAAGGTTTAATCCTTTTTCCCTCAATAGCATACTTGAGGAAGACTATACATTCTCACGATTTATATCCAAGGATCAATTCGAAATTGAATACAAAATGGGATTATAGAATCGCGAAGCATAATTTTTTATTATTTCAATTGGATCAAATCTTCCAATTGAATGAGTATAAGTAAAGGATCTATGGATGAAAATACAAAACAAAAGTGTATTTCCAATCGTAACTAGATCTTCAATTTTTGTGTTGTAAAGGGAAGATTGAAGCCAAATAGCTAGAAAACGATGATTTTGGTTTACTAGAACCGTTAGCCTATTTATTGTTTTAGCTCGGTGGAAACCAAATTCTTTTCCTCAGGATCCCTCGAATGGAAATATGGAACGAAGTAACTAGATTAGACAGATTTGGTATAATCCCTTACTCTAGAGGGATCATCTAAAAAGCTACTCGCTTTGGATGCATTCAACAATAAAAATAAAAGCTGACATAGATGTTATGATCTAATTTTTAATACATTGATCTTCCATAAAGGAGCCGAATGAAACCAAAATTTCATGTTCGGTTTTGAATTAGAGACATTTAAAATGATCAATTAACGTCGACTATAACCCCTAGCCTTCCAAGCTAACGATGCGGGTTCGATTCCCGCTACCCGCTACATATTCCTTATTCTACATGTATCATCCGTTTGGATATATATTCTTTTTTTTTTATTACCTAAACTATTTTCCATGCAATCCTTTTTTATCCAAAAGTAAGGAGAATGCAAAAGAAAAAAAAAATAGGAATGAAAGGCGTCCATTGTCTAATGGATAGGACAGAGGTCTTCTAAACCTTTGGTATAGGTTCAAATCCTATT